TTTTATAACTGAATCATGGATTTCATTTAATCTAGATCAAATCTTATTAATTTGTATATCTTGATTTGTCTATTTTGTTTGTATAGATATATATAATAATAATAATGAAATTAAATATTAAATATAAATATATATATATTAATAACTATTAATATTAATAACTAAACTATTTTTTCTTCTATTTATCGATATTAGAATGTTAAAAGGAATCTTTTTTTTGTTTTACTCTTTATCGTATTGGATTGACCCAAATTTAGCAATCCAAGAAAATAAAGTTTTCGCGGGCGAATATTTACTCTTTCCATTTCTATTTCAGTTCTATCATTCGTTCATAACTTTTTCGAATAGATGAATTGGTCTCTGGTCGGTTCCGCCATCCCGATCAATGAATCATTCAAATTCATTTTCATAGAATCTTTTGAATTCACAGGTTCCGTCGTTCCCATCGCTTCTTATTTAATGGTTAGGTCTGAATTCTACAATGGAGCTATTAGTTCTTGAGTCAATATTCTTAGTCTTTATTGGCTCGAAGCTCTTTATTTTTTGTTCGATGAGCAGATCCATTTAATGATGAATCCGTATTGATGCTTTATTACACAGATTTTTTATGAGATGACTCATAGACCTTACATATTGGAATTATATATCATCAATATTTTCTTTCTTCCTCTCATCCTTCCATTTATCCATACCCTTTCTTTTTTTTATTATTAACAATTTAGAAGCAGATTTTTTAATTTTAATAACTAATAAAAAAGATTTCAGTTGCTACAACAATATGAACAATATATCATATCTTGACTGGTTCTTTGGATCCAGATAATACGAAGTGATGAGTTGGTTATTACTTCTATAGTTATTTGTTTATACTATGGGGCTTACTAACCCTCAAAAAACCAACGAGTCACACACTAAGCATAGCAATTTTATCAAAAGATTAATTTAATTTTTATTAAACCCTATAGAATTATAATTTATAATTGTTCATTTTTTTTTATTGAACAGAAAAGAAGAAACGAATTTCTTTTGTTCCATTGCTGGATAGAATAAAAAGGGAAATAAGGTTTATTATTCCCCCTCGAGAAATATCCAAATTTTGATGCCTAATACCCCATAGATTGTTCGAACTGTATAGGAACAATAATCAATTTTAGCTCGAATGGTTTGTAGTGGAACCCTACCTTCTCTGATCCATTCAACACGCGCAATTTCTTTTCCGTCGATACGTCCTGCAATTTGCACTTGAATTCCTTTTGTATCTGCTTGTTCAGTTAATTCTATAGCCTTTTTCATTGCTTTGCGAAAAGAAACTCTATTTTTTAATTGGCCGGCTATAAATTCTGCAAGAATATTAGGGTTTCCATAAGGCTTTTCAATTCGTGCGATAGCAATGTTAAGTTTTCTATTTACAGAATTAAATTCTTTTTGTAAATTCATCTGTAATTCTTCGATTCCTCGGGGTCGACTTTCAATTAATATTTTTGGAAATCCCATATAGATTATTATTTGGATCAGGTCGATTCTTTTTTGAATCTCTATACGCGCAATTCCCTCGACGCCAGAAGACGTTTTCGTATTTTTTTGTACATAATTTTTGATATAATTTCTTATTTTTTGATCTTCTTGCAGACCCTCAGAATAATTTTTTGGTTGTGCGAACCAAAGGGAATGATGACCTTGGGTTGTACCAAGTCTAAAACCAATTGGATTTATTTTTTGTCCCATGTTCCCCCATTACTATACATATCATAATACGACATAGTTGTATCCTTTTTTTTCCGTTTAGGTTTTTGTGACCATGTAATAGAGTCGGTATCTATATATCCAACTAAGGATATATCTTTCATTACAATAGTTATATGGCAGGTAGGTTTTTGTATCGCAAAACTACGCCCTCGAGCTCGAGGTTTTAATCTCTTCACGATAGTACCTTGATTTACTTCAGCTTTACTAATGACTAAATTTGCTTCATTCGAACCCATATTGATACTCGCATTTGCTGCTGCAGAATAAACTAATTTAAAAATGGGATAACATGCTCGATAAGGCATGAGTTCTAATATCATAAGTGTTTCTTCGTAGGAACGCCCACGAATTTGATCAATAACTCTTCGCGCTTTGTGAGCAGACATAGATATATGTTGACCTAAAGCGTATACTTCTTTTGTCATAAAGTTCGCCTCCTACTAATCAATTTATTATATTATTAGTATATTATATTATTAGTATATAAATATATTATATATATTTATATTTATTTATTTATATACGTTTTTTAATTTTAACGACGCGATCTATTATCGCTTTTTGCATGTCCTCGGAAATTTAAAGTAGGTGCGAATTCTCCTAATTTGTGTCCTACCATACGATCCGTTATATAAATAGGTAAATGTTCCTTTCCAGTATGGATAGCAATAGTGTGGCCGACCATTATGGGTATAATGGTAGATGCGCGGGACCAGGTTATTATTATTTCTTTTTCCGCTTTTGTGTTAAGCTT